AACCATAGTAATATTAGTTGATCAGATCATTGAATCCTTTTTTTCTCTTGTTTCTCTTGAAATATCTTCTTTTTTTTTCTACACACGTCTTTTTTTCGGAGGTCTACAGCCATTATGTGGCATAGGGGTTACATCCCGCACGAAAGTTAATAGTATACCACTTCTGCGAATAGCTCGTAATGCTGCGTCTCTTCCGAGACCGGGACCTTTTATCATTACTTCTGCTCGTTGCATACCTTGATCCACTACTGTACGAATAGCGTTTCCTGCTGCGGTTTGAGCAGCAAACGGGGTCCCTCTTCTTGTACCCTTGAATCCACAAGTACCGGCAGAGGACCAAGAAACCACTCGACCCCGTACATCTGTAACAGTCACAATAGTATTATTGAAACTTGCTTGAACATGAATCACCCCCTTTGGTATTCTACGTGTACTCTTACGTGAACCAATACGTCCATTCCTACGTGAACCACTTCTCAGTATAGCTTTTGCCATATTTTTTTTTATCTCATAAATATGAGTCATAGATATATGGATATATCCATTTCGTGTCAAAAAAGATCCCTACTTTCTTTACTTTTACAACTTTTACATCGGTGATTTTAACGTGTCTGATTAGCCCTGTCTTTGTTTATGTCTTGGATTGGAACAAATTACTATAATCCGTCCCCGCCTACGGATTAGGCGACATTTTTCACAAATTTTACGAACAGAAGCTCTTATTTTCATATTTGGCATTCCTTACCTTAACTTTGAATTTACTTTTTGGAAGAAAAAAGTTTCTTGAAATTTTTCATCTCGAATCAGATTCCCACGAAAGGAATGTTGAAGTTGAAAAAACACCTCCTCTTTCGAATTCGGATATTAGAAGGATTACCATATATAACACAAAATTTCTCCGCCGATTCTTTCTAGTCGAGCCTCCCGGTCTGTCATTATACCTCGAGAAGTAGAAAGAATTACAATTCCCATCCCGCCTAAAATTCTAGGAATCCGTTGATAGTTAGAATAGATTCGTAGACCCGGCCGACTGATCCGTTTTAAATTTAAAATAGTTCTATAAGGCCTTTTCCTATTCCTTCTATGTCGTAGGGTTAAAACTAAAAATTTTTTTTTTTTTTCTTGATGTTTTCTCGCGTTTTCGATAAAACCTTCTTGTAAAAGTATTTTAACAATATTTTCAGTAATATTAGTAGATGCCATTCGAACCACTCTTTTTCTATCCATATCAGCATTTCGTATAGAGGTTATTATGTCAGCAATAGTATCCCTACCCATGATGAATTAAAATTCTTGGTGCCCCCAATTTTTGATATAATCAACATGTTTTTCTTTTTTTTTTGTTTATGAATATGAATTCTTAAAGGCATATGCGTGAGACACAATCTACTAATTAATATGAATCTATTTCTTAATCTCTTTCTTTCAAATTCAAATACTTTACCTTACTATAACCATATCATGGTCGCATTTTATAATACCTCGGGGGCTAATGAAACTATTTTAGTAAAATTTAACTGCCTCAATTCCCGGGCAATTGCACCAAAAACGCGAGTTCCCTTTGGGTTTCCTTCTTGATCAATGACAACCGCAGCATTGTCATCATATCGTATTATCATACCGTTATCACGTTTGAGTTCTTTACAAGTCCGTACAATTACAGCCCTGACCACTTCTGATCTTGTTAGGGGCATATTTGGCACTGCTTCTTTGATCACAGCAACAATGACGTCACCGATATGAGCATATCGACGATTGCTAGCTCCTAGGATTCGAATACACATCAATTCTCGAGCCCCGCTGTTATCCGCTACATTCAAAAGGGTCTGAGGTTGAATCATATCATTTTTCTTATAATCTATTCTTTCAATACAAAGGGCTAAGAAAAAAAGAAATATTGTTTGTCCAAAAAAGGAAACCTGCACCCGCTATTTTTTTATCCCCAAGACCTATTTCCTTTTTCCTTCGATTCTCCTTTTTATCCCGAAATAATGAATTGAGTTCGTATAGGCATTTTGGACGAGGCTATTGAAATAGCCTTTCTGGCTATATTTTCTGTTACTCCACCCATTTCATAAAGTATTCGGCCTGGTTTAACAACAGCTACCCAATATTCAGGGGACCCTTTCCCCGAACCCATACGTGTTTCTGCGGGTCTTACTGTAACCGGTTTGTCTGGAAATATACGTACCCATATTTTTCCACCACGACGTGCATTTCGCGTCATTGCTCGTCGACCCGCTTCTATTTGTCTAGATGTGATCCAAGCGGGTTCAAGTGCCTGAAGAGCATATTTACCGAAAGAAATATGATTACCTCGATAAGAGATTCCCTTCATTCTTCCTCTATGTTGTTTACGAAATCTGGTTCTTTTGGGGTTATAGTTGATGGTTGGTTCTGAATTCCATCTCTACTGCAGAACTGGACGTGATAATTTCTTCTCATCCAGCTCCTCGCGAATAATAAAATCGTCCACTTTCATTTCAATTAAGATAGAATT